TGCCTTCCCTCGTATAAATAGTATAAGGAAAGGGGTCAAGAAAACATAATAGGTTTGGTCCGGGGATCTCTCTCTCATTCATGTATCATAGACATAGATCGAGTAGGGGTAGTCTCATTCCTTGCCTACCCCTTCTCCGCATTTTCCATACCACAGAAATTATGAAAAAAGAATCCATATCGAATAAAGTTAGAAGAACGGTATGCATTCTTATTTGATCCATTGTGGTCAGTAAGATTGGCGAATTAGGTAAAGGTACGGAAAGAGAGGGATTCGAACCCTCGGTAAACAAAAGTCTACATAGCAGTTCCAATGCTACGCCTTGAACCACTCGGCCATCTCTCCCACATAATAATTATGGACCATAAAGGGGGTAACTAGTGAGTCATTCATATTCGTTTTTTATTTAGAAGGTAGATGAAAGGTACATATAATCAATTGTAAATATAAAAATAGAAAACTTTTCATTTTCATAAAATAAAAACCCCCTGTAGAATGTTGAATAAAGACGATTTTATTTTTAATGAGTCTGTTTTTATGTTATTTCGTACTGTACAATTCCTCCGTTTGTGAGATTCTTTTCTCACGAGAGGTAATTCAAAGAAATTATAGAATGGATTATTACCTATGCCTAGATCTCGTATAAATGGAAATTTTATTGATAAGACTTTTTCAATTGTAGCCAATATCTTATTACGAATAATTCCGACAACTTCCGGAGAAAGGGAGGCATTTACCTATTACAGAGATGGTGCGATTTGATTATTGAATTTCCAGATCTTTCTATTTTTAATTTCCCACTCTTACTCTTAGGACATTATTTGATTCGGTATAGAAATAAAAAGATTTTTGAAAAAAAAAAAAAGATCTACGCTTGCTGAGGGTGAAGTTTGTAAATAAAACAATTAATTCCTTCTGTCGTGTATCCCCGATTAATGCAGCCTCGGATACTTTTGGATTGCTAGTATTAAGCAAAGGGTTTTACCTATGCCTGTGGATTAGGTCAACACTACTCCACTAGTCAAAGTGGGCAGCATAGGGGAAGAAGCACTACGCTTTGGAATCAACAATAGGAAAACCTTTTTCAATAAAATTATCCCCCTACCCTCTGGGATCGGGACTAAGGAGAATGGTTGGGACAACAAAGACCCATCTCGTTTGTATTTTGCATACCCATATAACCATCGAAGACTGTTGAAGTGAATAATTCCCAGAAAAAAAATGAAGTAGCGTTGAGGACAAAGAAATTGTTGAAATTACCATCTTTTTTATCCAGTATCAAAATATTTGATGTTAAGAAAAGATCTTTTACAGGAAGGTTGGCTAGAGATTTCTTGTAAAAACACTAGCCCTGCTCAGTTCATAATGAGAATATTGCATTTTTGATTCGATGTATTTTTCTCATTATGCACATAAAAAAAGGAGGAGCCGTATGAGGTGAAAATCTCACGTACGGTTCTGGAACGGAGATTCTGTAAACAGAATGACAATGACGACCGTAACGGATGTTGGCTCAATCTGAAGGAAATTATGCGGAAGCTTTACAGAATTATTATGAAGCTATGCGACTAGAAATTGATCCCTATGATCGAAGTTATATACTTTATAATATAGGCCTTATCCACACAAGTAACGGAGAACATACGAAAGCTTTAGAATATTATTTTCGGGCACTAGAACGAAACCCTTTCTTACCACAAGCTTTTAATAATATGGCTGTGATCTGTCATTACGTGCGACTATCTCCACTATAGAAAGAGAAAATAAAGAGCAAATCCGCTAATAAATACTAGAAAAAAAATTGCGGGCTTTCTACATATGGATTGTCCAAAACAACGATTTTTATCAGCTGTAGCAAAGAAACTTCATAGAAGTCGAAGTGTGAAGAAATAGAGATGCCTAGATACCTTTTTTCTATGGATAAAAGATCTAATTGATAGAGGAAGCACCGTAAAGACCAATTAGCAGGGTTGGGGGCCGATACAATAAGAACTGCTTACTTATATCATAATTTAGGAATCCGCTTCTGTAATGGAATTGATCCCCTAAAGTTTTGAGAGCAGCGGTGTAGTATCAGATCCCAAAGATAGTAAGTCTTTTCTATCGTGTGAAAGAAAGCCTTTGTCGAGGATTCTATATAAATTTATATATCATAAAGAAAATATAGGATACACATATGAAGATAGGTGATATGAGATATGCAAATATATGATATATGAAACTGAGATAGTTACCTTTCAGAAGATTCTAATGATAATGCATAAATGCCGATGCTTTATTCCTCTGAAGGTAGGAGAAAAGAAAAAACTATAAAAAAGACTTATTAATTAATATTCTACTAGAATACTAATACTCTATTAGAATACTCTTTTATTAATATTTAATTATTAATTAAAAATTAAAGTTTGAAACTCATCTAATTAATTTCTTTAGGTTAACTCGAAAGAATTTGAAATGGGATAGATCTATGAGAAATCAAATTCAATTAGATATCAAATTG